CGAGTGAATAGATTGACCTTGAAACAACAACGATTAATTACTATTGCTATAAAACAAGCTCGTATTTTATCTTTGTTACCTTTTCTCAATAATGAGAAACAATTTGAAAGAACCGAGTCGACCGCTAGAACTACTGGTCTTAGAACCAGAAATAAATAGGCTTATTCTTTGTTCACTTGAATTAGAATTCCAATCAGAACTCAAACACGGATTGTTGTTTTGTTCGACAAATCCGGGAATCCAGATTTGATTATCGTGTCGTAAGAAAAAAAAACGAATCGGAAAAGAAAAAATATTTTTTTTTTTATTAAATGTGTTCATTCATTTTGACTACTTTAGCATATTTTCTCATAGTAATTTCGACTCTACCTTCCCGGAGTTCATTCTCCGGGGAACTCCGTTTAAATTATTCCGGTGGATTCTTTCCAATCTACTTCTTTTATGATCTCGTTGGAAATCATATAAAGACAATTCCTATTTGATATAGCTATTTGTGCAAGTATTTTACGATTAAGAAGCAACTGTCTCTTGTATAGATCATGTATTAATTTACTATAACTATAAGATACTCCCTTTTCGCGAATTACTGCGTTTATCCGAGTGATCCACAAACGACGAAAATTTCTCTTTTGCTTATCCCTATCCCGATGAGCCGAAACCAAAGCTCTTATTTTCTGTTGAGTAATAGTTCGAGTAAGTCTTGAATGAGCCCCTCGAAAGCTTGATGCAAATAAACGAATTTTTGTTCTACGTCTCCGAGCTATATATCCGCGTTTAATTCTGGTCATTGAATAAATGAAACTTTGACGAATAACTAATTGATTTCCTTTCTTTCAGTTATTCTTTTCCCCTTTCCTGGTCTATTAATAACCAAACGGATTTTTCCAATGTATAAAAAAAAATTCCAATGGCTTTGGCTACTATAACCTTCCCGACCACAATTTTTTTTTTTTTAGGTATTTCACTGCGAAATACGAAAGAAATAAGAAATTTTATTCTTCTAAGTGTGAAAAATATAGTAAAAAGAAATATAAATTAAATGGATAACGAAATAGTGGGTTCCGTCGTTTCTATGGTTACTTCTTAAACGGTGAGGTCTTCTCTATACACCGGAGCCTTTACTTCATTTAATCAATGTTATTGGTAACTTGTATAGTTCACACCACACTCTTTGGCTCTACCCATGAATTATGCAGTAATAGGTCTTTCACAATGAGATCCACCTATACAGTAACGGTATTTAATTAGAAAAGTTAGCTGGGTAGCTGACCCTCTTAGTCCGTTCTTGACAGAGTGGGAGCTTCATTTTTATGTTTTTGAAATTGAAATAAGATTTCCTCCGCTTAATAGATAACCATTTGCTACCAATGGAGAATTGCTTCTCATCTTAAATTCAGGTGATTGGATTTGCACCAATGGAAACCATAAACTTCATACACAATAGAGGGATCGATTTGCTTATTTTTAGATAGTGAATGGGGTTCTTTCTTCCATTCTATCCTATTTACTGGTACTGATCATTGATACTGGAAAGCGGTTTTCTTGCTTTTTTTTGTGCCAGCTCATGATCTAAACGAGTCGCACATACACCCTAGTACATGTTCCTCGACGCTGAGGACATCCCCGAAGAGCGGGGGATTTCGTGACATTTCGAATTGGCTGTCTTGTATTTCTAATAAGTTGTTTAATAGTTGGCATGTTGAATCATATACATAATGGGCTGGTTTAGATTGATCCTAACCGGATGATTATGAATTATTTCTATTTAATAGAATATTCAACTCGTAGATAAAATCTCAAATCACGGATTTTTAGAAAATCCATCTTATTTTCATTCAACTGCTACAAGATCAACAATTCCATAAGCTTGGGCTTCTGTTGCTGACATAAAAACATCTCTTTCCATGTCTTCAGATACAACCCATAAGGGTTTGCCCGTTCTTTGTACATAAACCCTTGTGAGGGTTTCGCGTAGTTTCAGCAGTTCTTCCGCTTCCAGGATAAATTCTCCCGTTTGTGCCTCATAAAAAGAACTAGCAGGTTGATGGATCATTACCCTGATGATATAACAGTTCTCTATCTCGCGTGATGAAACGAAGAGAAAAGAAAGAAAGATAAAGAATAATAGGAAAAAAAAAGATAGAATAGAATTGAACAACCGTACGGGCATTATCTTTTGTGCATTGCATACGGCTCTACAATAAAATTGACCCTTACCTTCCATTGAAGAAAGAGAAAAATAGAATCTATCAGACACAGATGGATAAATGATCAAATTGCCACCCTTCCTTTCAGAGGAGTTCAAAAATACTATGATGGCTCCGTTGCTTTCTATTTTTAAATTGATTCTTTTTTTGTCTTTGATTCAGCAATCCCAAAGTTTCTTTTTGATCCAATCAAATAAGGAAAAATCTTGTTTTTTTTTTCGCCCTCTTTTTTTATAACATAAATATTGTTAAGAGCCCTTCGGTGTGAAAACAAAAAAGTTTGTGACGCTGAACTGGACTCCCGATAGATAAGAGAAATCGGAAATACCTTTTATCTCATACTACTCTCTCGATACATAATCGAATCTTTTGAAAAAAAAACAAGACAAAAATTTTGCATATCGAATTCGAAGTGCCATGCTATTATTACTTAATATTCATATGGCGAAGGCATAGTCTTCTTTTTTCTCTCAAATAAAAAAAACCTCATTGGCGCCAAGCGTGAGGGAATGCTAGACGTTTGGTAATTTCTCCTCCAACCAAGATAAAAGATGCCATTGATGCGGCTAATCCCATGCATATTGTATGGACATCTGGTCGCACAAATTGCATAGTATCGTAAATAGCTACTCCAGGTATTACCCATCCGCCAGGAGAGTTTATAAACAAATACAGATCTTTGGTATCATCCTCGATACTGAGATATACCATAAGACCAATAAGTTGATTCGAGATCTCGCTATCAACTTCTTGGCCTAAAAAAAGTAATCTTTCTCGATAAAGTCGGTTGATTAGGGTAAAATTGTATCCCTTAGGAACCGTACATGCACCTTTTGACGCATACGGTTCAAAAAATAATTGCGAAAAAAAAGAATCAATGTATAGATTAAAGTCCTCTTTCTTTGTTCCTATTCTTTTTTCATAGCAGGTTTTTTCTGACTTCTAATGAAAGGACTTTTTCTTCGATTTTTCAATAAAGACGAATTTGAACTTCTTTCTTCCTTATAATAGAAAAAAAGTCACTAAACTTATCGAATTAACTTCTCATTGATGTATTGTTTCATCGAGATTCAATCCAAATCACGATGGTATTTTCTTGTTCCTGAATGGGTCTCTTTCATCTTTTTAGGTTTATGCTCTACTCCGGGTAAAGATCCGCCCGATTTTGATTTGCACATATAGGACAAATCTTCCCATTACCATTTCTTTTTGTTATGACTTTCTTTTTTTTTTTTTTTTTTTCAATTCATTTCATACCTTTCACCAAGTATTTAGTTTGAGATTCCCTCGCTTGACAAATAGGATCTCTTTACAAATACCAAACAGGAATCATTTATGATACAAGTAGTAATCATAGATATATTACCAATTGGGTTTTTTCTAAACGGAGCCTGGATACTTCATTTTTGAGTCCAACCAAGCCAACCATAAATTATTCTAATTGATAATAGTAATGTGAATCCCCCCAAACAATGGATCTAATTGCGCTTCACGCTCCAAATTTTTGATGATTCAATTTATCTTTCTTGGGCGAAACAGAGGATATCTCGATCGGGGGAGAGAACGGGGAAATCCCATATGACCCAATATATCTGACAAGTCGCACTATACGTCAACCCAAGATGCATCTTCCTCTCCAGGACTTCGGAAAGGTACTTTTGGAACACCAATAGGCATTAATTGAAAGAAAAAAGAACTAAGTACTATATTTTACTTTGATGTGGAAACGTAACAACATTATTTTATTGTCTTTATAATATTGGTTTTATCGTATTTATTTTATCCATAGATTAGAAAAATTCATAAAGAAAGACAAAAGAAGAAATAAAGGAAAATTTTGACGAATAGGGCCTTCTAATGAGGAATAAGGAAGGACACATTTACTGATAGAAAATGGTATCAACCACCCATTGCGTATTGGTACTTATCGGGTATAGAATAAATCTGCTTCTCTTTGTTCCTACGAATAGAATTGTTTCATTATTACCAATAGAATAGAACAAATAGTAACCCTTGTTCAGTGGATTATTTCAGAACAAGGAGAGTCCATAGAATAGTCATAGTATAGCTTTTCCAATGCAATAAAGTTACGTAGTGTCTATTTATCTTTGATAAAGAGGTATTTTCCATGGGTTTACCTTGGTATCGTGTTCATACCGTTGTATTGAATGATCCCGGTCGGTTGCTTTCCGTTCATATAATGCATACAGCTCTGGTTGCTGGTTGGGCAGGTTCGATGGCTCTGTATGAATTAGCAGTTTTTGATCCTTCTGACCCTGTTCTTGATCCAATGTGGAGACAGGGTATGTTTGTTATACCTTTCATGACTCGTTTAGGAATAACCAATTCATGGGGAGGTTGGAGTATCACAGGAGGGACTGTAACGAATCCGGGGATTTGGAGTTACGAAGGTGTAGCTGGGGCACATATTGTGTTTTCGGGCTTATGCTTTTTGGCAGCTATCTGGCATTGGGTCTATTGGGATCTAGAAATATTTTGTGATGAACGTACAGGAAAACCTTCTTTGGATTTGCCCAAGATCTTTGGAATTCATTTATTTCTCTCAGGGGTGGCTTGCTTTGGTTTTGGTGCATTTCATGTAACAGGCTTGTATGGTCCTGGAATATGGGTGTCCGATCCTTATGGACTAACGGGAAAAGTACAACCTGTAAATCCGGCGTGGGGCGTGGAAGGTTTTGATCCTTTTGTTCCGGGAGGAATAGCTTCTCATCATATTGCAGCAGGGACATTGGGCATATTAGCGGGTCTATTCCATCTTAGCGTCCGCCCGCC